TAGTCTTGGTCCTATTGAAAATACCAGTATAAGTGAGGACCCGATTCTAAATGATACGGATAAAAACATTCATAGTTGGGGTGATAGCGACAGTTCTAGTTACAGTAATGTTGATCATTTAGTCGGCGCCGGGTACATTCGGAATTTCAGCTCTGATGACACTTTTTTAGTTAGGGATAATAATAGGGACAGTTATTCCATATATTTTGATATTGAAAATAAAATTTTTGAGATTGACAACGATCGTTCTTTTTTGAGTGAACTAGAAAGTTTTTTTTATAGTTATCAGAATTCTAGTTATCTGAATAATGGATCTAAGAATGATGATCCCCACTACGATCGTTACATGTATGATACTAAATATAGTTGGAATAATCACATTAATAATTGCATTTACGGTTATCTTCATTCTCAAATCTGTATAAATAGTTACATTTTAAGTGGTAGTGCCAATTACAGTGAAAGTTACATTTATAGTTACATTTTTAGTGAAAATGAAAATAGTAGTGAAAACGAGAGTTCCAGTATAAGAACTAGCACGAATGGTAGTGATTTAACTATAAGAGAAAGTTCGAATGATAATGATCTCGATGTAACTCAAAAATACAGGCATTTGTGGGTTCAATGCGAAAATTGTTATGGATTAAATTATAAGAAATTTTTTAAGTCAAAAATGAATATTTGTGAACAATGTGGATATCATTTGAAAATGAATAGTTCAGATAGAATTGAACTTTCGATTGATCCAGGTACTTGGGATCCTATAGACGAAGACATGGTCTCTCTGGATCCCATTGAATTTCATTCGGAAGAGGAACCTTATAAAGATCGTATTGATTCTTATCAAAGAAAGACAGGATTAACCGAGGCTATTCAAACAGGCACAGGTCAACTAAATGGTATTCCCGTAGCAATTGGGGTTATGGATTTTCAGTTTATGGGGGGTAGTATGGGATCCGTAGTAGGCGAGAAAATTACCCGTTTGGTCGAGTATGCTACCAAGAAATTTTTACCTCTTATTCTAGTGTGTGCTTCCGGGGGAGCACGCATGCAAGAAGGAAGTTTGAGCTTGATGCAAATGGCTAAAATATCTTCCGCTTTATATGATTATCAATCAAATAAAAAGTTATTTTATGTATCAATCCTTACATCTCCTACTACTGGTGGGGTGACAGCTAGTTTTGGTATGTTGGGGGATATCATTATTGCCGAACCCAATGCTTACATTGCATTTGCAGGTAAAAGAGTAATTGAACAAACATTGAATAAGACAGTACCTGAAGGTTCACAAGCAGCTGAATATTTATTCCATAAGGGCTTATTCGATCCAATTGTACCACGTAATCCTTTAAAGGGCATTCTGAGTGAGTTATTTCAACTCCACGCTTTCTTTCCTTTGAACTAAAATTCAATCAAGTAAAGCCTTAAGTTAAAAACTTAAATTATTTTTTTTTTGTGGCGAACAAGTATTTAGTATTTAGTTAGTTTATCGAAATCAAAGTCAAAATTCGAAGAATGGATTTGTTTTTGGTAACATAAGATTTCATTGTAAAAAGAATTAGTAGAAAAAATCGTGCGGATAATTTTTTTTTTACTGCTATTCGCTATTCTTGATTACTAATGAGAAAACCCCTATCAACAAGATAAAAGAGCGAGTTTTTTCTTCCGCGAAATGAAATTAGGCAAGGCAAATAAAACGAATTTCATGTTCCCTTCTTACGAATATATAATATATAAATGAATTCGAATTCAAATATTTCTAATTCGAATATAAAAAATGAAATTTTAGAGTCGTGCATATTTATTTCTATATCTCCCGAGAATCCCCATTTTTTCTAAGAATCCCTGTTCTTGGATCGGATTATAACGACTTTTTCGAGAATCGGATTATAACGACTTTTTCGAGAATTTGTAAAAAACCCTTTCTTTACTTTATTAAAATATTAAAATTAAATAAAAATTAGAAAATCAAAATTATAAGACAAGAACAAGATAATAAAAGAAGAATAAGAATAATACAGGATTATCATAGATATATTTCATGTAGAAAGATGAATAAGTCCATTTATTTAGTTCTACATTCCCTGCCCTTATTCTAATTATATATACTCACCTAGATATACTTAGTATAATTATATACGAATTATAATGATTATATAATATCTTTATAACCATATAACAGGTAAAAATATTAATATAACAAGAAATAACAGGTACAAATATTAAATTGAGGTACCCTTTTTATGACAACTTTCAACAACTTACCCTCTATTTTTGTGCCTTTAGTGGGCCTAGTTTTTCCGGCAATTGCAATGGCTTCTTTATCTCTTCATGTTCAAAAAAACAAGATTCTTTAGATCCGATGGGGCCAAGTCTCATCTATTTTTTTTTCCCAGACTTAGGTAACATGGATATCTATTTAGTAGAATATGGTATAACATGTGGCTGCCTCCGAACATAAATGATAAATGAAAGAGTTCGTATGCATGTGTAAACATGATATATGGGATATATGGGAAAATTCATTATAGCTATTTGAAAATAGATCGGGTTGGGTTGGGTTGGGGCGGGGGTCTGAAATAAATGTAAAGTCAATCTATCTATATGTAGATATCTATAGGGGATATATGAAAGAGGGGATATATGAAAGGGATGCTAGTATTTTAGATTTAACCAATTCGATGAATTACTCCTAAAGTTTCGCGTCAGAATAGTGCTAGTTGATGAGAGTTACTTCGGAAACAAAAGTCAAATTTAATTGGGTTATTCTCCCAATTCCAATAAAATGCAACTGGATCTAGTATGAGTTGGCGATCAGAACATATATGGATAGAACTTATAGCGGGGTCTCGAAAAACAACTAATTTCTGCTGGGCCCTTATCCTTTTTTTAGGTTCATTAGGATTCTTGTTGGTTGGAACTTCCAGTTATCTTGGCAGGAATTTGATATCTTTATTTCCGTCTCAGCAAATAATTTTTTTTCCACAAGGGATTGTGATGTCTTTCTATGGGATCGCAGGTCTCTTTATTAGCTACTATTTGTGGTGCACAATTTGGTGGAATGTAGGTAGTGGTTATGATCGATTCGATAGAATCGAAGGAATAGTGTGTATTTTTCGTTGGGGATTTCCTGGAAAAAATCGTCGCATCTTCCTCCGATTCCTTATGAAAGACATTCAGTCCATCAGAATAGAAGTTAAAGAAGGTATTTATGCTCGTCGTGTCCTTTATATGGAAATCAGAGGCCAGGGGGCCATTCCCTTGACTCGTACTGATGAGAATTTGACTCCACGAGAAATCGAACAAAAAGCTTCTGAATTGGCCTATTTCTTGCGCGTACCAATTGAAGTATTTTGAAATGAACTGAAGAATGAATGCTTTCTTAGCCGGAGGTCAAAAACTCAAGATTTAACTAAAGTTTCTTCAGAACGCTGATTCGAACCAAAGCAGACATATACAGAACAATTATAAAACGAAACTTTTTTTGTTTTCGCAAAAATGTTCTTTTATGCGTATGTAAATCCACTCAACCTTTTCAGTAACAAAACAAGTAACAAATCGAAGATTTATCTCATAGATCAAAACATTTTGAAATAATAATAAAGAATTTATCTTTTTTATTTTCATTATTTGAAATTGATACGTTAGATACAATACGGATAGATCATATCTTGTAAATTATCTTTCTTTTGTCAATCAACGTTTCTTTTTATCCTTTTTTGTGCTCTTTAATGAAAGCAAACAATTGGACCGCTTATAACGATAACTTTTCTGTCTTCTTTTGCTTTTGCCACTCATTTTTGATCATCACAACATTCTTCATAAATTTCTCTCAATTGAAATATTTGATATTTTGATAGATAGAAAGGGGGTTCTTTCGTCTCGAACTCCGCATAATATTCATTATTTGAAGTGGCTCTTTCGGGCATTCATCGAAAAGAGGAAATTGCTTCGAATTTGAGCAATTGAGATATCTGGAAACTTTTTTTTCTTTATTCGAATTTAGGGGGAATAGATTCACAGGCTCGATGCCTTGGAATAGAACTTATGCTTGATAGAAATATTAGATCGTATAGAGTCGACAAATGAGGTGGGTTCATTAAAAATTCACAGATGAAAAAATGGCAAAAAAGAAAGCATTCATTCCCCTTTTATACTTAGCATCTATAGTATTTTTACCCTGGTGGATCTCTCTCTCATTTAATAAAAGTCTGGAATCTTGGGTTACTAATTGGTGGAATACTAAGCAATCCAAAACTTTTTTGAATGATATTCAAGAAAAGAGTATTCTAGAAAAATTCATAGAATTAGAGGAACTCTTCTTGTTGGACGAAATGATAAAGGAATACCCGGAAACACATCTACAAAAGCTTCCCATCGGAATCCACAAAGAAACGATCCTATTGATCAAGATGCACAATGAGGATCGTATCCATACGATTTTGCACTTCTCAACAAATCTAATCTGTTTCCTTATTCTAAGTGGTTATTCTATTCTAGGTACTGAAGAACTTTTTTTTCTTAATTCTTGGGTTCAAGAATTCCTATATAACTTAAGTGACACAATAAAAGCTTTTTCTATTCTTTTATTAACTGATTTATGTATAGGATTCCATTCACCCCACGGTTGGGAACTAATGATTGGCTCTGTCTATAAAGATTTTGGATTTACTCATAACGATCAAATTATATCTGGTCTTGTTTCCACTTTTCCAGTCATTCTAGATACAATTTTTAAATATTTGATTTTCCGTTATTTAAATCGGGTATCTCCGTCACTTGTAGTGATTTATCATTCAATGAATGACTGAAAAATGATCCACTGATCCAATTATAATGTTTGTATAATGTTTGTTACTTTGTACATAAGCAAAATATTCCAAAATTTACTTATTCTTTCTATCTATCTGGGGGAATTGGGATTTTTGCTATATTCCAGTAAAATTCTTTCAGTAAATAGCAGCATTATGGATAGGGAACTATACTAGCGACCTACCTAA